AGAACCAACCATCAATTCAATGTCTTACCGCAAGTGGCATTTTCATTTAACCAGAGCAGAGTGAAAGAGATGAGCGAAAGGTAGTTCAGTTCCTTCGGGTGATAAAGAATAGAAGAAATTTTCTTATTATAGAGGAAGCTCTTGTCTCTCTCTGTTGCCCAGGAGCAGGTCAAGTCTATGTGACCAAGGAAGAAATCAGTCTTAACTAAGCCCAAAGGCTAGCGATGTCACCGCCGGTAGGAGTTCAATTCAAGAGATGGATCCGTTTAAGCCGCTATTTCATCAGCATCTGGCACTGCTTGACTTGCTTTCACTGCTTTTAGCTTGAACGTGGCACTAAAGCTTCCATGTCAACTAAAGAGTGAACGAAAGACAGTAGAGCACAGAGGGATTACCAATGAACAGTAGAGTGAAGTAGGACGAGGTCTGCCTTTACCCTTCCTGTTAGTAGGAGTGGATTAGTTAGAGTCGGTCCGTGGAAAGAAGAGAACGTTCCCCCTTGGGCTTGGGCCAGGTAAGTTAAGAGAGTTTTCCTTTCTTTCTTCTTTCTTCGCGGCATAAGCGTCAGTGCTTTTCCTCTTACAGAATCCGAAATGGACTGTTTTTTGCTTCTCTTCCTCACAAATCACCCCCGAGAGGGTCTCATTCTCCTCCGAATATTTTATCTTCTCCCCTGTGAGTCGTCTTATCTTATGCTTCATCCCTTTATGGTGGATTTTCTTGTCTTGCCAAAACTCTTCATAATAATCTTCAACTGAATTCTTGAAAGGAAGGGGCCTATCAAGACTAGGAGTTTTCGGGACCACATAGCCTTCTTTGCCCTTGTCCTTTGACATAATGGGTACCCTTTTTTTGGAAGTACTATGGGCAGCAATAAAGAAAAGTAATCAGGAGAGGAATCGGGTGACGAAGAAAAAGATAGGGCCATAGATTACCCTCAGTCGGATGATGGGCGGAGCCGAAGACCGATATCCTCCTGTTGAGAAGGAATGCCTCGCATTAATGTGAGCAGTACAAAGTTGCGACATTACTTGATGAGCCTTTTGTCAGTCTTTTCTTTCGCTTTTCCAGATACACAGCGGGAGCTTCATCAATCGCAATCGTCATAATCGGAATAAGCGTATTGGCCTATATGAATCCCCTTGTCTAGAAGTTATGAACCTCGTACTCCTTTCTCTTTCACCTCGTATTTGAATAGGCAACACGCGCACAAGCAAACAAAGGAACTGGGTCACGATGGGAACGGTCAATCAACATTTTCCGGTTCGAGTAGGGACGGTCGTTCTCGTTCACCACTTATATCTGGTCTTTGATTTGGTTAAGTCAGTGATTGAAATCAAAACAAGGTCCGTGAAGTCAATGAAGTAGTGGGGTCAGCAGGTCAATCCGTCGGTCTAGGGATAGGTTGGCAAGCAGTTAATCGATATATGGAATTAGTTCCCCTTCCTTAATCGGTCTCATAGGTCAGAGTACCTTGAGCCTTGAAAAAGGATCTCAAATAGCCTTTTGTAGTAAGCCTATTAGTAGCTCGTACCGCTTCTCTAGTTCAGGTAGTTTAAGAGTTAAGCTAGCTTAGTGAATCGATTTCAGTATGAAACTCTTCCCCTTCATCCCTTGCTTCTTTGAAAGTGTTTGAGTGAAGGCAGCATAAGTGCATTGGTCACATAGGCTTGAAAGTACCCGCTCGTGTCCTATTCAGTCAATTCCTTGTTTAGTCTTTTTGTAAAAGTTTCGCTGATTGGCCCTGCTAGTGTGCGAATCCCGTAGCCTCTTCTACTAGCCCTTCCCGCGGAAAACCTTCTCAATTCAATTGCCGATTTTTGAGCGCTAGAAAAAGCCCTCTTATGGGTCTTTGTACTAGTTTCTGCCTTCACATGCTCTTTTACTTGCCCTGATCCGCCGTCCAATCCACATGCATTCATTCTACTCGGTAAATATGGCTTAGCTGGCTCCCGCCCGCCTCTCTATTATTGATAGGCTCGGTAGGCTAAGTAAGTACTTCCATTAGCCAGTATTTCTCGTTGAATTAAGATACAACCGATAACCGATATGCCAATAGAACTTTTCTTTCGGTTGCATAGAGGAAGATAAGAAAGTATTGCAGCTCACCTCGTGCTTTCATCAAAGGAAAGACTCGGCTCTCACTTTGTTAACATAAGGCATAAGAAAGTTTTTTCAAACGGAAGGAAGTCCCACTTAATTACAAAATGGTTTTGTTTTGTCCCATTTCCTGAGTTACACGAATTCCGACCTCTTTCGGTTATGTGATGTGCGAAATCAGCTTACTTATGGTTGCTTAGAACTACTGTATGTATAGCCAAAGACTAAGATGGGTGGTTACTATATATGAGCATTTTTGAGTGTGGATTGAGGTTAGTGGTTGGGGCTCGATTGGATGGCATGGGTAGAGCTTTCTTGCCTTCCTCCATACAGCACGGCGCGCTCTCGTCATCCCCGGTAGCACGGTATGCCTTCGTTGATCTGTTCTGACAATACAGATGAATGTCTCTTTCTCCTCCGTCAGTCGAACCTGTTTACGGTTCAATGCTTGTCTTATTCCTTTCAGCAGGTAGCTATTCAGATAAGTTTCTTTCTGACGTCTTGCTAGCTTTTTTTTTTAGATCCATACCACGTTTGGGTCGGTACTTTGGTCTGGGCATCCCCCACATGATTGGAGATGGAAGGATTGCCTCGCCCTTCTAGGGGGGGACGGCTTATTTCTCGTTAATTGACGGACGAAATAGCTTTGTCACCAACGCCTTCTCCCATTTGTTTAATCTACTTCCTAAGTTATGAGCATCCATCCCCTTAGACTTTTTGGACTTATATGCTTAAGACCACTGCTTTGGATAACTAAAGAACAAAGAGATGCTTCCCGGACATTCAAAGGCTTAAGCCCTCATTGCATGGAATTGTAATCTTCGACCAGAGTGATAGCCTGATCAATACCTATTCATCTATCGAATCACATCCGGCGATTCGTGTTACGAATCAATTCCCCTTTTATTCTTTCGCCGAGTAGTAATGTTAAGGGAAGCTCCCCAAGTAGGATTTGAACCTACTTGAGAATCGTTCGTCTATCCTAGAAGTTGACAATAAAAAATGAATAGCAGTAGCCTAAGTAAGAGCATCAAAACGCCCAGAAGTTACTTTTGGATCTTTTTCGGGAAAATTCTCCGAAGGTTCAAGGTCGGCGACTCGTAGAATATCTCCTTTCGGCTTGAAAGAGTCTTAGGAGAGATCAAAACTTTGATTACGGTTAGCGGTGAAATTGAATCTTCGGCTTTGGAGATAGAGCCAGTTGGCAGGTTCAGTTGCTTAGATTTCCTTTCTTTTTAGCCTTTCTGCTCGCCTTCCCTGAGGATGACTTCAGAGTGCTTCAACTTGGCCAAGGGTGGATGTAATTCAGGTAAAAGAATGGCACTTGCTCTATTCTTGTTAGCTTGCTTGTAAAGGGGCCTGTACAGACTGTTGCAAGACTCTTTCGCCAATCCTACTGGTCCGCTGTGGTTCTTGCAGTTTGGCTTCATGCTTTCTTCCCCTCGGTCGGTTGTTTACAAATAGAATAAGGAAGAAGCATCGAATGCTGCTATTGAATGCGCTGTTGTTGCTGAGTGAATAACCGGTCTTGTCGTATCCGCTGTGAGCCTATCTGCTGTAAGAAAGCTAACTGAATGCGTATCCGCTCTTTGATAGAACGACGTAAGTGCTGTTATTTAGTGCTTTTTACTAGATTTCCTGATGCAATAACCTGAAAAAGAAAGTACTTCCAACCAATCTTTCTTGATCAAGGTGATCAAAGATCAGTGCTACACTTCAAAAGTCTGTCATTGCCCAGAGTTATGTTGTGTTAGAGACCGTGATTATTTTAATAACTCTTTTCCCGGGAGGAGGATTGAAGTGTTGACCTCCCCCTCTTTGCATTAGTGTTTCTTTCTTCTGCTTCTCTTGCTATTCTTTGGAACGGTCACATGATATCCGATCTCAATGTGCGTACGAAATATCTATGGTGGTGTTGTACGAGATCTTTCTCTGTTTGCTATGGGAATGGGAACAGCTTTTTCCTATATCCGCTTTCAGCTATGCTATATAGGTGTGCTACGGCATGAAGAGGAGGCGCATCGTAAGTACGTAAGTAGCATGCGGAGGAGCTAAGATAGGCCCACACGTTTTCTGAAACGCATTTCGGAAAAAAGTACAACAAAAGGAAAAAAAGGAAAAGCAATGGATAATTAACGGAGATTGCTCGTCCTGCTCGAGCCATTTTGAGGGAGCTGAGGGAGGGAAGAATGCAAATTGACTCATGTAGCTTCTCACCAATTGTAACATTTACTTCTTTTTTCAATTTTTCCTAGGAGAATATCACACCGGGTTAGGTTTCCGTAAAGTACAACTAACTATGGACTTTTCCCATCCCCCTCCATCTGGACACTAAGTCCTTGCCAAGGCCTTTTGACACGGGATCAGCCAATCTCGTCTGGACTCCACATACTGACTGGAAATATTCCATCAGTCAAAATCCTCTCACATACATCAGACACACTAGTATGGATTAACTATTGTAACACTAACTGTACCATCTCAGCATGGCAGCTTTATTGTCACAATATATTGTCTAGGCCGGCAACAATTGCTCCATATTGGTACTTCTACAAATATGTTCCTGAGCCACTCTACTTCTCTTCAAGCAGAGGTATATGCAATAAACTCTTATTCTATGAAGGAATGAGTTATGTCTGTCTGCCACTTTCTTTCGATGAAATTGCTCCTCTACCTAATGGTGAAGACCCAGGCAGACACCGACTTGGAATATTCATGATCTGAATTCCAGTCGCGTCACTGTAATCCTCCTCGATCACAGCAGGGTTCAAAACCTCAGTGCTACATGTAATCCATTTTACCTCTTAGCTAACTCATAACTCTGGTCAGAGCACTCCACTGCTCTTTCCCTGGATTACTTGAGTTCTTGCTCAACATCTCCAAAGCAAAAGCTATGTCTGGTCTCGTACAATACATGAGGTACATGAGACTCCCCATTTCTGAGAATATTCAGTTGAGCTACATAGCTTCAAATCTAAAAGGCTTTGTTCCGTATCAACTTGATTGATACTGGGATCATTGGATTCCTTAAAAGCTGAGTTGGAGCAGGCGCACACTCGAAGTGATTAAGCTTCTTGAGAATCTTTTCAATTTAACTCGACTGGGTAAAGAAAGGTTAACCCGTCCTTCTGTCTGACAATCTTAATTCTCAGAATCACATTAGCCTCTCCCATTTCCTTAATGTTGACATTTTCAATGCCTGTCCAAAATCCTAATACTGCAAGATTCTCGCTCAAGAGTTCTCTAGAAATTTGCTGAAGATGCAAATGTCACCTCCATTTATCAGGAAACCGTTGGAAAACATCACTTCCTGAACCAGTCATGCCAGCAGCCGGGTTCCAAACCTGAGCAAAGTCTCTTCTAACAAAGATGGGATCAAGTAAGGACGCAACTACAACTGATTCACAAAAGCAATTTCATTGCCTGCTCCATTCCCTCCTTTACTTCAGTTTCAGGTCGACAAAGGAGGATTTCGTTGCTTGATCATTTAGATCGTTACCTGCTCTTTCTCTGGTTTAACCAAATAGAGTTGGTTTCCCAGTCAAAATCTGAGCTCACTAGGTGCTTTCGGGCTTTGATCTCCCTTCTGATCTTTTTTATCCCAGTTTGAAAAGTGTGCTTTTTCCATCTCTTGCTTAGCTTGGGTGTGTGCTTAATGGCTGGCTCTCCTCAGTACCAAATGCTGAAGGTGGATAGTCTTTGCGAGCAAGGTCTGAGGTAGTCAATGGCCTTTTCTTTCCTTCCAAGAGTCATCGTCTTTTGCCATAACGTCCCAAAATAAGGAAATGTCGTCGGTGGTAAATACGAAAAGCAGGAGTGGCCCACCAGTAATAGGAGGCGACAAGACGGGAGCAGACATAAGAAAGATCAGTTCCAGCGGTCGGTCTGTAAAGCAAGATGGCAGGGCCGGTAGCCTTCTCTACTTAACCTTAACTAACAAGAAGTGGAGTATACGAGTTCCACTCTTGCACTGTCATATTGGTAGCCGTTGTCCATGTTTGATTGGGAAGTCCAGGCAGAGTGACTCTCATTGCTATCGGTGAAATTCTTTTCTTTCTCTAATCTCTTTGTAGAGGTATACCAAGGTAAATGTATGTCAACAGATTGTCACGCCGTATGCCCTCTTCATCGAAAAGTTCCCAGTTGACTGTAATCGAGGAGGTTGAGCATGATCGCTTTCAGTTAGATGCACATCAATGATTCTGGTCGATGTCACGTCAACGATTTTGAACTCCTGCTGGAGAGGAGAAGGAAGAGCGATATCGAAATAGCAAAAAAAGACTAGCTGAATCAGACAATCAGATAAGTCCAGCCTCAGTCAAGGTAGCAGTGGAGGACTTCCAATGCAGTGCCCGAAAGAATGCTTCGAACGAGCCACAAAGAAAGAAGGAGTAGCGCCATCACTTCCATTCCTGTCTTTGTTGAGCCAACTACTCGAAAAATGAAGTATGATAGATCAGCCCCAGTAATGGGTTTGTAAAGAAAGATCAGATGAGGGTGTTTAACCAAAAATGAACCTGTCACAAGTCAAGATCTTTCTTTTAGCATTGGGATTGAGTTTGGTGTTCAGTCATCTACCGCGATTGACAACAAGGAGACATTAACGCTCGTAGAGTTGAGCAAGCTTTCCCGTGCCTCTCTTACTTTCTAGTCACATAGCCAGCTGCCATTTCGCTTGCAGCCATCAAGACTGAAGGCGAGTCAAGAAGGAAGGGAGAGTTTACAGTTCAAAACCTGGAGTGAAATAGTCTGGTTCTAACGAACCTGGCATCCCACACAGAAGACGATTTTTTTTTGATAGCAGACTTTCTTTTTTCCAAAGGAATGAAAGTACTTACTTGATAGAGTAAGGGAGTTAGAATGCGCTTTGGTTCACAGGTTTGGTGGTATATCCCTATATAGATGGGCTCTGTAGTCGGGCTTAAGCCAGTTTCACCGAGGGTTTAAGCAGTGATTAGGTACGAGCAATAGTCTGATTAGGATTCTGCTGGAACTGCGCTCTCTATTAAGAGCATCAAAGCATTCGAACTAAAGAGATAGAAAGAATAGTGTAGTGTTTAGTTCCTTTGTGCCCAGAGGACTTGAAAGAGCTTCGGATTCTAGCGATCCTCAATTCAAAGTCGTAAGTCTTTCGCTTGACCGAGGGCTCGTTGGTCTTGGTTTCGATTCCAGAGATCGAGATTCGAATAGCAGTTGGGAAAGGGGATTTGGGCTAGATCGGATTTCGGATAGTGCATTGCAATTCATAACTTTTCCTTCCTCTATCTCATAGTACGGAGTAGAAGGTCGGGGAAAATGACCGCTGAAGTGATGCTTTAGGAAGGAGAATGGCTAATGGCTGCTGCTAAGCCTTTCAACTCCTGCCACGAACGGTAGCTGCGCTACAGCAATTCCCTTTTTATCATAAAGTAGAAGGAATTTTCTCTGATTCGTGTTCGCAGATAAGATAAGCTGAAGAATATACCGCAAAGCAAAGACAAAAAGCGAAAATAAATAAATGAGAGCGGTCATTTTTCATCAACAATTTTCGAGGAAAAGAAGAAGCGAATCAATCAGAATGGAGACAGGGGGGAGAGGCGAAAGAAAGATTGTCGAGCCTGCAAGCAGCAAGCAACAACGGCTTTTCAGCCGTTGCGCGCTAGCTTATAGTTTAGGGGTATAGTAGGGGTGCCCCTTTCTAAAACTTATATTTAATATAAGGTAAGCTTTTTTGGAACTTTAGTTTTGGAGTTTTCCCCAACCTATACCTTACTAATATTACTAAAAAATAGGGGCTTACGTTTTTCAGCCGCATCGCACTTCCGCATAAACAATGGATCCGCTGGGCTGGATGAGCAACCTTCTCTGGAAAAGAATAGTGAAAAGCCATGTCACTTGGAACGGAACTGGTTGCTTACTTACTTTTAGTAAGACCACTTTGGTAAGCAAAATTCGATTAGATAGGCATGGTTGCTTACAAGACAAGACAAAAGCCAGCTTCTAGATGTTCTTTGCCTGAACATATAGAGGAAGCAACCTTCTATCTGGCCTCTGTACTAGTAGTGGAGTGGCTTGCTACTTTCAATCAGAAAAGGAAAGTTGAGCAAGGCAAGGGAGAAAGAAGTTGTCCCCTCTTCTCTGGTAACCCGCCACCGCATATGTAGAAAAAGAGGGAGCGGGGAAGGAAGAACAACCGTTTGACTTTGGCACATGAGGTGGCGGGTTTGGCTAGGTAACATAATGGAAATGTATCGGACTGCAAATCCTGGAATGACGGTTCGACCCCGTCCTTGGCCTCGGGGAGTGGCGAGCAGCACGGAATTTGAATTAATCAAATGGCATAAGGGGGCTTTCCTTTGTTATAAATCCACAGACAACATACTGGAACTTCCAAACCAAAGAAATGCAACATGAGAAGGAGCTTTTTACGTTACGCTTCAATAGAATGAATTCAGTAAGGGTAGAGCCCCATGGTTGATCGAAGGTCCTATGCCACTTAAACTCAAATCTATCTTACCTTCAATCCATCTTTGTTCAGCCAGCTCATAACAAAATGTTAGACCGGGCTGACACAACCAAATTGGTTGAAGAAAAGGAAACCCAGCGACCAAGCACTCCCACCCCCAAAAGTGGAGACCGAACACCGCCAGGTTGTCGAGGACACGTCTGAAGAGGAGGCGGGCGCACTCTAAGTTGACCACCCTACCCACTAATGGACTATGAGGGGGGCAGGCGAACGGGAACCGACCGAGAACCCGAACCGCTTGACTGGCTGACCCCTTCATACTCGATTCATTAGGGTCGGGGATGGATGGAACCAATCAGAAGTGCAAATCGCGCAAGCGAAGCCGGGAAACGGACCGCAGCGCAACGACTAGGACTCGTGTCGGAGGAGCTTTGAGCGTGAGCTACCACTCATGCAGCGGCAAGGACCCGCAACTCTCGAAGGGGCCACCAACCGCCCGAATCACTGTAGCAAACCCTCCCTTTACTCAATGGATAGCGCTTATCCTCTTTCAATCAACAAAATGAGAAATAAGAAAAAAAGAAAAGAAAGAGGTCTTTATTGAGGAGGCTTTGCACCTGAAATAGGACTAATGAAAATCCAGAAGAATGGGTCTGGGCTTTCAAAAAGATGAAAATGCAAAGGGTAAAGAGAAAGTCTTTTGAACAACCAACCTGACATAAGGATTCTAGCTCGCCCACTTAGAGCAGATGGAGATTATCGGACGGGGAAAAGCGGCACTCGACATCTATTAAACAACACCAAGAACAAAGCCATACCATGCCCTCGGGAGAAAGACGTGATGATTGCCATGAATGCTGCCTTCGAGGACGTGTTGTACAAGAAGGTCTTTGCCGATTCCTATCAACATGGTGCACCCCTCAGTAGAGGGGCGTGAAAAGGCCGTGGAGACTTTGACCGAATGAATAGGGATCAATTGATAGACATTTTGATTGAGGAAGAGAATCCAGGATGAACGCTTTTTTCGTTCGCTATGTGCTGACTGGATGCGTACTCGCGTGATCGATCAATGGACGGGGGAATTGCGTGAATGACGAGACCGGCCTAACCTAAAGTAAAGGCTCTTCCCTCTCTGGATGGCGAATCTTGATTGACTGACACTAGGAACCGATTCGGAGAAACAAGAAGCATGACATGAGATACGCGGCGGATAAATTTCCGATAGCGAATTACTTGACTCGATGGATGGATGGAGGGGGGGCCTCCAACTCAAGCACGAAATCAATGTTGAGTCCACAATCATCGAAAGGGGCACCACCAAGCGAGATCGAGACCAGCACCTTGTATAGGGTTCCAAACCCGCGCTTCTAAAAATATCCCATAAATAAGGTAGGGGCTTCAAAGCTTGACTAACAAGCGCGAAACTTGACTTTGAGAAAGAAGGGTGGCGCGCTA